TACTCTTTTTTGGATTGTTTTTTGTTTGTTATTGTCTGTTATATTTCTTTTGAATGAATCTAAAATTCCAGAGTATATCTTTTCACAGGCCGAACCAAAAAAAGAAACTTTGAATACTTCTCTATTTACCTTTATCCGGCAGAAAAAAAGGAAAATTCCCCCTTTTTCTTTTTGTCCCTGTCCCTAAATTCAATTAAATTAAATAGTAAATAAAATAATAGGAGACTGGAAATGAAAGTACCTTTCTCGCATTCGCTCTCCATTGCATTGGCAGAACAAAAATTTCTGATGCATAAATATGGAAATATTTGGTACATGAAGCCATGATCTGATATCTCTATTTAAATCCCATATAGATAGAAACTGATCTTTTTCTTTTCTGGAATTAAAGAAAGATATTGAAAAGTATATTGCTCTTGTGACTCGGAATAAATGGGTTCTCTGCGGAGGAAAGGAATAGCGATTTATTCCTACGGAACATCCAGGAACAAGAAAAGAAGATTCAATCGGAAATATCGACAAATTCTTGCGTGGTCCAGTCCAAAGAAATCAAAAAGTCCGCTTCTACAATTTTATCTATATCGAATTTGAATATCAGAATAGCTGATATAGTCATGATTCAATGACTCAGGTCCACTTACTTTTTATTTTCTTGATTTCGATGGATTTAATTGGAACAATGGAGAAGTAGTAAGACTTTCCCTTGTCGATTCCTAATCGGGATTGGGTATTATCTAGAATATCTATGTCCCGGGATTCAAAATTTCAATAACGAAAGATGAAGACTAATATAGCCTATAGTGACATAGTAGTCTGACTATAGGAATAAATAAGCGGTATTGCTTATCATCATAATGAACAAATGTTCAACTTTCTACCTATAATTCATTATGAGGTTCGTTTACCTTTTTTTTACAAAAAAAAAAAGAATATCTCTATTCTCCGATGAAAAATGAAGACCAAAACTGGAGCTTCGTGGAAAAAGCCCTTTATCGGATTTGAACCGATGACTTACGCCTTACCATGGCGTTACTCTACCACTGAGTTAAAAGGGCCTATTTTCTTCACTTCAATTCATGAAGAGGCGACTTATCGCTATGAGTCTACTGCAGGTACCTGTACATATACACTATATGTATATATATACATGTATGAATAGGGGCTTGTTCAAGAACAGGCAATTTGATTTAACTAGGAAGTTCTAGGGTCAAATGATTATTTATATTTGATAAATATCAATGCACTGAATTGTTTCACTCCAAAGGGCTTTGCTTTTATTGACCCATTAATTAGGGGGAGATTCACTTGATTGATACATGGACCAATCCGATATAGATCCAACAAATTTCATCGAATCATTCATCACGTGGTTCGACTCGTACCCTGAACCGAATTCTTATCGAAAAAAAAAAGAAGATTTTCGATTACTTTTACTTGTCGATCCCCTCCCAGATTTACGAGTTCTACATCACCTTTTGAATCAATCAAAAAAATTCTATAATTTCTGAATTTCCCGGCTTAATGAGGCATACCTCGTCTTAACAATGAGCGAATCAATGAGTGAAAATTGAAGAAATGAAATGGGGTTTGACCCCTTTTTCTGTCGGACAAAATCCTCGCCGAGGGGGTCCTATATTTCGTCATATGTCATATATATATATATATAATTAATTAATGGTTCGTGAATGAACAATCCAAAATTCTATGGAATTGTGGAAGCACGACACGAAAGATTCTATTGACAATTCCAAAAAACTGGCTCATACTATGAGCATAGTATGATGTCGATCGGGCAGGTATGCCCCTATCGTCTAGTGGTTCAGGACATCTCTCTTTCAAGGAGGCAGCGGGGATTCGACTTCCCCTGGGGGTAGGGGAGTAGGGTACTACGAGGGGAAGTTGATCATGGATTATCAATAAGCCTAGAATTGATTTTTCCTGGGTCGATGCCCGAGCGGTTAATGGGGACGGACTGTAAATTCGTTGGCAATATGTCTACGCTGGTTCAAATCCAGCTCGGCCCAAGAATTCGCCGATCCATGAGGATGATATAACCAATTTGTCCTCCAGAAATGCCCGATCTAATATAGATAGGGGAATAAATATAGATAGTCGATCTTTCTGCTATATCCCTATTTGTTTGTTCATTTGTTCCCACACGTTATCAATCGATGTGGCAATAATCGCAGGATTACTAGTAATCCGTCTCACTCTCACTATAGTTCAGTTCATGTCCATATGAAGAGAAGTATCTCAATCTCACTCGTGTTTCTGTTAAAACACGGCAATTCTAAATAGAAAATTGAAAGATATTCTAAGAATATGTATGCTGTATAACTCATTTCCAGGGATTGTAGTTCAATCGGTCAGAGCACCGCCCTGTCAAGGCGGAAGCTGCGGGTTCGAGCCCCGTCAGTCCCGACCTAGAATCCGATGAATCCATCAATTCATCTCTCCATTTTCCATTTTCTGTGAAGGGGAGGGACAAGAGGCAGAATTTGATTCTAAGCGGTGGACCTTATTTCTTTCGTTTTTTGTTTCGCATTTCTCATCGGACAAATACGGTAATTTCAATTACGTCAACCAGTACCACTTGACGGGAGAGAGACGTATGTGGATTGAGCGGTGGTATCACCATATTCAGGATTCCAAGAGATACTATACTGGTTTGGCCTTTTCAATTGCTCCTGATCAATCGAATGAAATAGAGTACCCATATGTTTTCCGGCAACACATACACAAACAAATTGTATTTGTTTATTGTATAATACATAATGAACTTCATTTTCATATAGTTATCTCGGCAGCGACAGAGTACTTTTCAGATGAAACCTACCCCCTTTTTTAACTCCGATTTTGTGTAACCTCAATTATGAATTAAAAACAATTTATCTATCTCATTTGCATTTGCATTGTATACTTTATTTTATTTTTCATTTTTGATGTATGTGTCTCAGTTCCAATCCAAGGAAAGAGGATACTAAAAAAGGATCAAACAAAGATCCGCCCTCTTTCTTTCTAGGGGGAAGGAATTAATAATTTTTTTTTTTTTTTCGTATTTTACTTTTTACTTTTTACTTTTTCGTATTTTACTTTTTACTTTACCCATCGAAAAAAGAACAAAATCAATAAATAAAATAGTGAATTTATTGGACTATTAGATCTTTTTTTATATCGGGACCAATCTTTATTGCACTTCTCTGTCTTCCAAGAAGATTAGATCATCACAAAAATTTCGCTTAGCATTTATTTTTCCATTTCACTCCTAATCTACTGTTTGGGTATGTGACCAATGTAAGACCGGTCAGATAATACCTCATTAGATGATTGTATAAGGAAGATGGTAGGTTATAGAAAAGAAAGGGTGGAAATGAGAAATTCCATGGGATTACTGATCCAATCAAGAATCCTATTTTGGATTCGATATGGATAAAAGATCTTCCTATGTTATACTATTCAATTCTCGACAATGAATCCCATTTAATAGATTAGATATTGTTATTCATGATATTGATCCCATTCAATATCATCAGGATGCACTTCATTCCATGGAATTTTCATAAGAAAGACTTATTATCTCTATGGGATTAGATCCCGAGTTATTGCGAAGCAAAAAAACGATGAGATTATGGAAGTCAATATTCTTGCTTTTATTGCTACTGCGTTGTTCATTCTAGTTCCTACTGCTTTTTTACTTATCATCTACGTAAAAACAGTCAGTCAAAATGATTAATTTGAATGAAGTTTGACTTATTAGTTTAGTTCTTATCAATGATTGAAGAAATGAAAGGGATTGCAATCCCAAGTCTTAAATGAAATGCGTGGATTGGAGTCAGCAGTATATGGGATGAGATAGTATGGTAGAAAGGTTCAGATAGTTCTTTCTACCATATTATCTATTCTTATAGAAAGAAGGTTGTATAAAGATACGTGCTTGACATGGATTAATCTATAGATTTACATATGATCTGTTTAGATGTAAATAGTACTCCAATTCTATTTCTTCGATATATCCATTTCGATAGATTCCGATCGACCCTGAAATAATCGAGGGTCAACTCTTCTAATTCCTGGGTTTCTGATTATCTTCAATATGGATCCCGAGACCCATCGAAAGAATCAATGGGTAAAGAATAGTATGGCATACATTATAGAAAAGGAAAAAGGAAATAACCAAGTTATTTTTTTTTTTAGCATTCCAAAGAAGTAATTGATTCGGCCGTTAACGGATGATCCAAGGGGTTCCTTCAATAGTCACTTCTTCGGATTTGGAAAAGGAGTAGTAGACCCCACCGATTTTTCATGCTCGAACCATGACATGAGGTAAGTTGATAAAGCATAAATAAGATTCCTAGGAATCTAAAAAAAAAGGTAAGTGCCTGCGGATCGCCCAATGTCAGCAAGATTTTCTTATATTCTGCGTAGTACCTATTTTCTTTGGACAACCACTATATCTATGTCTCTTCCAGTGGAAAATACGTCTCCGCATAATAGCAGAACCGCTTCCCCTTTCCTTTGAACAGTAAGGGGGGAAACAAATAAAAAAGGGGGGATTGGTTGCTCCTCATTGTAATATCCATAATTATGGTAAGAGTTGGTTTATCGAAATAGAATATTTAGGAAGAATTCGGTTGGAAATTATTTCCATTTCCTATCATGTGTATTTCAGTTTGGAAATACGAAGATGGGAATCAAATCATTGAAATCTTTGTTTGATTAAAAGGTTCTTATTCATATATTACTGGATTCTGGTAGAATTTTGGAAATGAAGATTCTTTTTGATTTTTAGCTTCGCAGAAAACGATCTATTAAACAATAGATACAATTCGATTACTCAATTCAATTAGTAGTACCCCTAGAGTCCACTTCTTCCCCATACTACAAGTGAAAGGGAAAATGTAAAGACTACCATTAAAGCAGCCCAAGCGAGACTTACTATATCCATGTGAATTATGTCCCCTATCTCTATGAATATGAAAAAAAACGATTCCATTATTGATCATTAATAATAGTGGAATCAATGGTGCAGAGTCAAAATGGGATTCTGACCCAATGCTATTGATAAACAAATTCAATGAATACACTCGCAACAAGTTCCTATCTAATTTCTGGTCGAATCGGGAAGTATTAATCACAAGCAAGATACGCAGTTATCTTATCCCCTTGAAACTTTCAAGAGAATCTTATTAATGGAACATGTAGGAATAGTAAGACCTATTCTTTCTTACCTTCCATAATAAAAAGGAAAAAATAGATACTATCAAGATAGAATCTATCACATATCTCTATCTCACATCTAAGCCTTACCCTTTCTCTTTCTGTGAAACAATAGGGAGACACACACCCTATTACATTCTTGGCTCTTATATAATTAAAGTAGAAAAAGAATTCTTTTTCTACTTTAATTATATAAGAGCCAATCACCCCTTACTATAAAAAGTCCTTCCTTGGCTTGGATCCTGGGAGCAAGAATTTACAGTCATTTAGGAACTTTCCTTTGGATTCTCGGATTTCCAGTCCCCGACTTTCGTAGTTCTTAATCTCACAATAGAATCTTATGGTTGATTCGATTGAGAAATCAAATCAATCGTAAGATTCTATCAGTAATAAGTGAGGTTTCTTTTCTTTATTCATATTGGTGCCGGTCCGGTTTAGACCACACCCAGATTTTGTAAGAAATAATGGAATTTAGAAAATCCCCCACCCTGGATTCTTAAAACCAAGTATCCATAGCCCTAGTCTTTAACCTATGCTTCCGCTGGGTAAGAATTTGGCGAGTTCCATTAGGAGGATAAGGGATTCCAAGTCTTTTGTTGATCAGGCGACACCCGGATTTGAACTGGGGAGAAAGGGATTTGCAGTCCCCCGCCTTACCACTCGGCCATGCCGCCAAAACGATACAAAATCGATATAGAAAATAAATATTCTTTTGGATTACTGAATCCTTTCTTTTTTTTTTTTTTCTTTTCTTTATTTTATTTGTTATTTGATTTGGGTTTTGAATACCGTTTTCTATATTTTATACCTTTCCAAAAGAAAAAGAAATCCCTCCTTTTTTGAGAGGATCCGGTTGTTCTCTTCGATTAATTGTATCGTATTTCAAAACACACAACGCCTAAAAACTTCTCCTCTCTCCTCTATTTCAATAGAAAAAAAAAAAGAAAATGGATTTCCAGTTACAGAATCAAAAATGAAGGGCAAAGGCAAAGCAGAACCATTAACTATTGATTGTGAATTCATGAACGTTCTTGGATTTTTTGATCTCCTTAATCTTAATGGCCTAAGATAAGAAAACCCAATTGATACAAGACTAATCAGTATGAACGATTTTCAATAATCAATCCTTTTCCATTTCCATTATAATAACAATTGTGTGTATATGTAAACCCCAGAACCGAAATTGTTACACAGATACCTAGTCAGGTATCTTATTCTACATATCCCTATGGGATAGGGAATCGTCGTCCTTGAATTTTTCATTGACTAGATTGAATCGAAAATCGAAATTTGGATATTGCATATAGCACGACCCATGTTGCTTCAGGGGGAAACTGCGACAAAAGATGGGATATGCGGATAGCTAGATAGCTATATCTGCATGTACTTAATAAATACAACCTTTCTTCCACACTTCATTCAACCCTATTATACTTATACTTAGTTACACTAACTAATACGAATTTCTACTAACAAACGGGTAGAAATATTTCTCTTCTCTGCAAATCATTTTTTGAACAGTGGAATCAATGAAATAAGTTAAGTGCTAAAATCAAAGTCAACTCTATGCTGTTCCCGACTATTCTGTCTTTCTATCATTCATAGAGAACGGATTAAATCCGGAATCCATGAATGGCACCCAATCTGGTCGTAATAGACTAATAATGAGTAGAAAATGGATCCATTTTGATATTCTAGATAAGACAAGACTCCATATCATAAGGCGAAGTGGAAGAATTATGTTTCCAGGAATGTTTTATCAATTCAGTTCCATTTGATTTGGATCTGTTACAATTTCGAATTTGAGTAGAAAAAAATTCTCTTTATTCCTATGTTCATAAATATTATATACGTATATATGGAGTTGGATAAAATTTTATGTGATTTAGTAAACCGAATATACATTCCATCATTGCTAGATCGATCCATAGAGTTCGATGAAGAGTGAGCCAATCCAATAATGGAATTTCATTTTTTCGATAAAGGGGAAACTTAAGATGCTCCGGGATGGAAATGAGGGAATGTCTACAATACCTGGATTTAGTCAGATACAATTTGAGGGATTTTGTAGGTTCATTGATCAGGGCTTGGCGGAAGAACTTCATAAGTTTCGAAAAATGGAAGATACAGATCAAGAAATTGAATTTCAATTATTTGTAGAAACATATCAATTGGTAGAACCCTTGATAAAAGAAAGAGATGCTGTTTATGAATCACTTACATATTCTTCGGAATTATATGTACCCGCGGGATTAATTTGGAAAACAGGTAGTAGAGATATGC